ATGCCGTCGCCTATTGTCACTAAGAAACTGAAAGAGAAAGAAACCTCAGAAACGGAAGAAGGGGGAGAAAGAAAGGAGGAAAGCGATGTAGAAACAACTTCCGAAATGAAGGAGACTAAACAGGAACAAGAGGAGGATCTGGACAAAATAGATGAAACGGAAGAGATCCGAGTGAATGGAAAGGAAAAAACAAGGGATGAATTTCACTTTAAAGAGGCACGCTATCAAGATAGCCCGGTTTACGAAGATTCTGATCTGGAGACCCATCAAGAGAATTGGGAATTGGGAAGACTGAAAGAAGAGAAAAAGAAAAGAATGAATTTGTGGGTTGAAAAAACTTTGGTTGAAAAAACTTTTGTCACTTTTTTTTTCGATTATCAACGATGGAATCGTCCATTACGATATATAAAAAATGATAAATTAGAAAATGCCTTACGCAATGAAATGTCACAATTTTTTTTTTTTACATGTACAAGTGATGGGAAACAAACAATATCCTTTACATACCCGCCCAGTTTATCGACTTTTTCGGAAATGCTAGAACGAAGAATTTCTTTGTACATAATAGAAAAACTATATGACGAAGATCTTTATAATTCTTGGATTTCTACTAATGAAAAAAAAAAGTGCAATTTGAACAATGAGTTGAGAAGCCGAATCCAAATTATAGAAAAAAATGAGGGATCCCCTAGTCTGGATATGCTTGAAAAAAGAACCATATTATGCGATGATGAAAAAAGAAAAAAATGCTTGCCAAAAGCATATGATCCTTTTTTCAACGGACCATATAGACGAACGAGAAAAAAATTAGATTCACGTGCAATCATGAATACTTATACAGATACAGAAGATTTAGTAGAATTTTTTTTTATAAATAAGATTCATGATCTAATTCTTAATGATCCCGTAGAACTCCACCGTCAATCATTTTTGAATTCTACAGAAGAAAAAGGAATTGATTCAGAAAGTCAAGCAAAATATTTGCAATTTGTATTTGATGTAATTACAACACATACAAAAGATAAAAAAACAATGAAAAATCAATCTATTGGAATTAGAATAGAAGAAGTCAGTAAAAAGGTTTCTCGATGGTCATACAAATTAACCGAGAATTTGGAAGAAGAGGAAGAAGAAAATAACGAAGAATTGGAGGAAGAAGATCATGAGATTCATTCAAGAAGAGCCAAACGTGTGGTAATTTATAACGATAATGATCAGAATACCAATTCTATTTCTAGTATTCATAATACTAGTAACAATGATAAAAATGATGATCAAACGGAAGAGGAAGAGGTGGCTTTGATACGTTACTCACAACAATCGGATTTTCGTCGCAATCTAATCAAAGGATCCATGCGCGCTCAAAGACGTAAAACAGTTATTTGGAACCTCTTTCAAGTAAATGTACATTCCCCGCTTTTTTTGGATCGTCTAGGCAAAACATCTTTTTTTTCGTCTTTTGATATCAACGAAATGAAGAATCTCATTTTTCAAAATTGGATGGGCAGAGAACAAGAATCAGAATTCAAAATTTCCTATTTTGAAAAGAAAGATACAAAAGAAAAAAAGGAGAAAGAGGAAAAAAAATATAAAAATGAACAGATAGAAATATCAGAAGCTTGGGATACCTTTATATTTACTCAAGTAATAAGAGGTTTTATGTTAGTAACCCAATCTTTTCTTAGAAAATACATTATATTACCTTCATTAATAATAGCCAAAAATCTTTTCCGTATGTTATTCTTTCAATCTACCGAGTGGGACGAGGATTTTCAGGAATGGGATAGAGAAATGCATATTAAATGCACCTATAATGGTGTTCAATTATCAGAAACAGAATTTCCCCAAGATTGGTTAATAGACGGTATTCAGATAAAGATTCTATATCCTTTCTGTCTAAAACCTTGGAGAAAATTTAAGGCACGATCTAATCATAGAGATCTAATGAAAAAAAAAGAGAAAAAAACAAATTTTTGTTTTTTAACAGTCTGGGGAATGGAAGCGGAACTTCCCTTTGGTTCTCCCCGAAAACGACCTTTTTTTTTTGAACCTATTTATAAAGAACTCCAAAAAATAAAAAAAAAGGTGAAAAATAAATTTTTACAAGTTCTAAAATTTTTCAATAAAAAAATAAAATCCTTTCTAAAAGTTAGAAAAGAAAAAACAAAAGGGGTCATCAAAATAGTTCGAGTTATCAAGCTAATAATGAAAAAACTGGAGAAAGCAAATACAATTTTCTTATTTGAATTGAGGAAAGAAAAAGTATATGAACCGAACAAAAACAAAAAAGATTTAAAAAGAAATAATAAGATTCTTCGCGAATCGTCCGTTCTAATTCGAACGATGAATTGGTTCAATTATTCACTAATAGAAAGAAGAATGAAAGATCTTTCTGATAAGACAATCAAAATAAGGAATCAAATTGAACGAACTGTAAAAGACAAGAAAAAAAAAGAAAGAGTTCTAATTTATGATAATAAAAGATCGGGATCGCAGAAACATATTTGGAAAATATTAAAAAGGAAAAATATCCGATTAATGCGTAAATCACACTACTTTATCAAATCATTCATTGAAAAAATATACATAGATATTTTGCTATGTACCATTACCATTTCTAAGATCAATGCACAAATTTTCTTTGAATCAACAAAAAAGATCTTTAATAAATCCATTTACAACAAGAAAATAAATCAAGAACAAGAAGGAATTGATGAAAAAAATAAAAATACAATGAATTTTGTTTTGACTCTAAAAAAATTGTTTTCAAATACTGAGAATAGTAATCAAAATTCCAATACTTATTGGAATTTATCTTCTCTGTCCCAAGCATATGTATTTTACAAAATATCACAAAACCAATTACTTAATAAGTATCAATTGGGGCCTGTGCTTCAATATCAAGGGAACTCCCCTTTTTTTAAGGATAATTTCAAAGACTATTGTATGATACACGGAATCTTTAATTCCAAATCAAGACATAAAAAAATTCATACATATGTAATGAACGAATGGAAAAATTGGTTAAAAGGTCATTATCAATACGATTTATCTCAAAAAAAAAGTTCTCGATTAGTACCTAAAGAATGGCGAAATAGAATAAATCAACGTCGTATGATTCAAAACAAGGAATCAATCCAATTGGATTTATATAAAAAATACCAATTAATTGATTCCATGAAAAAAAATGACTATGCAGCGAATTCATTTATGAGTCAAAAAGACAAATGGAAAAAACATTACAGATATGATCTTTTATCATATAAATACATAAGCCTTCCTAATTTATACATTTCTGGATCAACATTAGAAATAAACGGGGACCAAGAAATTCCATATCATTTCAATACATCGAAACCTGAATCATTTTATGTATTGGTAAGTATACCTAGTAATTATTATATAGAAAAAGGATATCTTATTGATAGGAATACAAATTTGGATAGAAAATATTTTGATTGTAGAATTCTCCATCTTTGTTTTATAAATAATATTGAGATCTGGGCCAATGCACATATTGGCATCAAGATTCAGAAAAATACTAAGACTGAAATTAATAATTTAAAAAAAATGAAAAAAAAAGATCTTTTTTATCCTACAATTCATCAAGAGATCAAACCATGCAATCTCTTTTTTGATTGCATGGGAATGAATAAAGAAAGGTTATATGATACCGCATCAAATCATGATACTATATCCAATCTAGAAACTTGGTTCTTCCCAGAATTTGTGCTACTTTTTGATGTATATAAGATTCAACCTTGGATCATCCCAATCAAATCACTCTTTTTTCATTTTTATAGAAATGAAAAAAGTAAAAACATTAACGTAAATCCAAAGAAATCATCTAAGAAAAAAAAAGATCTTGAATTAGTAAATTCCAAGCAGGAAGAAAATGAACAACAGGTCCAAGGAAATCTTGTATCGAATCTACTAAAACAAAAAAATAAAAAAGCTGTTGAAGAAGATTACGCAAGATTCGAAATGAAAAAGGGTATAAAAAAAAAACAAGATAAGAGCAAGAATGAAATGGAACTAGATTTCTTTTTGAAAAAATATTTACTTTTTCAACTAAGATGGGCTAATCCCTTGAATAAAAAAATAATGAAAAATATCAGGATATATTGTCTCCTACTTAGACTGATAAATCCAAATGAAATTGCTATATCTTCGATTCAAAGAGGTGAAATAAATATAGATCAAATGCTAATTCAAAAGGACCTAGTTCTTGCAGAATTGATAAGAAAGGGAATATTTATTATTGAACCAATTTGTCTATCTATACGAACGGACGAAAAATATATTATATATCAAACTATGGATATTTCATTGGTCGATAATAAGAGGTACCAAACAAAGGAAAAATACACAAAAAAAAGATATATTGAGAAAGGGGGGTTTGAAAAATCCATTGCAGGACGCAGCAACATATTTTTGAGTGGAGACAAAAATCATTATGATTTACTTGTTCCTGAAAATATTCTATCTCCCAGACGTCGTAGAGAATTTCGAATTCGAATTTGTTTCAATTCCCGGAATTTGAATGTTGTGGATAGAAATCCAATATTTTGCAATGAAAACAAAATAAGAAACTGTGGGCAATTTTTGAATAAGGACAAACATATTAATAATTTCATGAAATTCAAATTGTTTCTTTGGCCCAATTATCGATTAGAAGATGTAGCTTGTATGAATCGCTATTGGTTTGATACCAATAACAGCAGTCGTTTCAGTATGGCAAGAATACATATGTATTCACAATTCAGAATGAATTCAATTCCAATGAAAAATGAAAAAATTTATAGTAGATTTCCTACATATCGTGTAACATATTTGATAGATGAAAGCCGAAATATATACACTGTGTAACATTCTAATACATGATGCTGATTTCATAGTGTATATATTTTCACTAGGAAGAGCGGAATCCTTTTAAGTAAAAATAAATTGTTCTCTTTCGTGAATACATATATGTTTTGTATATTTGATCCAAATATACAAAACATAAACCACATAAATAAAAAACAAAGTAGTATATGAATGAAATCCAATTTTGATGTATACTAGATGAAAATAACTGGCATAATAAATATTATTATTTTTCCTGATCGGTAAAATTCACAGAAAAGAAAGATATAAATCTTAATTTATGGTCAAAAATTCATTCATCTCAGTTATTACACAAGAAGAAAAAGAAGAAAATAGTGGGTCTGTTGAATTTCAAGTATTCCATTTCACCAGTAAGATACGGAGACTTACTTCACATTTAGAATTGCACAAAAGAGATTTTTTATCGCAAAGGGGTCTACGAAGAATTCTGGGAAAACGTCAACGATTATTGACTTATTTGTCAAAGAAAAACAAAGTGCGTTATAAGAAATTAATGGATCAGTTAAATATTCGGGAACCAAAAACTCGTTAATTAAATTTTAATTTCTTATTTGATTTTCTTATTATTATCCTTGTTCTTTTTTATTTTTTCATTATTTTTTTATTAGTTCAGTTATTCTTTTTTTTTTATTTTTCATTTTAAAAAATTCATGAAATAATGAATTAAGGAAAAAAATATGACTGTACCAGCTACAAGAAAAAATTTCATAATAGTCAATATGGGTCCTCACCACCCATCAATGCATGGTGTTCTTCGGCTGATCGTTACTCTGGATGGTGAAGATGTTATTGACTGTGAACCTATATTGGGCTATTTACACAGAGGGATGGAAAAAATAGCGGAGAACCGAACAATTATACAATATTTGCCTTATGTAACACGTTGGGATTATTTAGCTACTATGTTTACAGAAGCAATAACAGTAAATGCACCAGAACGATTGGAAAGTGTTCAAGTGCCTAAAAGGGCCAGTTATATCAGAGTTATTATGCTGGAGCTGAGCCGTATAGCCTCCCATTTGTTATGGCTTGGCCCTTTTATGGCCGATATCGGTGCACAGACTCCCTTTTTCTATATTTTAAGAGAGAGGGAATTAATATATGATCTATTCGAAGCCGCCACAGGTATGCGGATGATGCATAATTATTTCCGCATTGGAGGAGTAGCTGCGGATTTACCTTATGGCTGGATAGATAAATGTTTTGATTTCTGTGATTATTTTTTAACAGAAGTTGTTGAGTATCAAAAACTCATTACGCGAAATCCCATTTTTTTGGAACGAGTTGAAGGAGTGGGCATTATTGGTGGGGAGGAGACAATAAATTGGGGTTTATCAGGACCAATGTTACGAGCTTCTGGAATACAATGGGATCTTCGTAAAGTTGATCGTTATGAGTGTTACAATAAATTTGATTGGGAAGTCAAATGGCAAAAAGAAGGCGATACATTAGCTCGTTATTTAGTAAGAATCGGTGAAATGCAAGAATCCATAAAAATCATTCAACAGGCTCTAGAAGGAATTCCTGGAGGACCTTATGAGAATTTAGAAAACCGGCGTTTTCATAGGACAAAGAATTCCGAATGGAATAATTTTGAATATAGATTTATTACTAAAAAACTTTCACCCAATTTTGAATTGTTAAAACAAGAACTTTATGTAAGGGTAGAGGCCCCAAAAGGAGAATTAGGAATTTATTTAATAGGGGATAGTAGCGTTTTCCCCTGGAGATGGAAAATTCGTCCACCCGGTTTCATCAATTTGCAAATTCTTCCCCAGCTAGTTAAAAGAATGAAATTGGCTGATATCATGACGATACTAGGTAGTATAGATATCATTATGGGAGAAGTTGATCGTTGAAATGATAATTGATACGACAGAAGTACAAACTATTAATTCTTTTTCTAGATTAGAATCCTTAAAAGAAATCTATGGACTCATATGGATTTTTATCCCCATTTTAACCCTTGTCTTAGGAATCACAATGGGGGTATTAGTCATTGTGTGGTTAGAAAGAAAAATATCTGCAGCAATACAACAACGTATTGGACCTGAATATGCCGGCCCATTAGGAATTCTTCAAGCTTTAGCGGATGGGACCAAACTACTTTTGAAGGAGGATCTTCTTCCATCTAGAGGTAATATTCGTTTATTTAGGGTCGGACCTTCTATAGGGTTTATATCAATTCTACTAAGTTATTTAGTAATTCCTTTTGGATATCACCTTGTTTTAGCTGATCTCAGTATAGGTGTTTTTTTATGGATTGCCTTTTCAAGTATTGTCCCCATTGGTCTTCTTATGTCAGGATATGGATCAAATAATAAGTATTCCTTTTCAGGCGGTCTACGAGCTGCAGCTCAATCGATTAGTTATGAAATACCATTAACTCTATGTGTGTTAGCAATATCTCTACGTGCGATTCGTTGGAACATGAACTTTTTTTTATCTCTTTTCTAGAAAAGAGAAAAGAAATGAATTTAAATTTCAATACAATATAAACATAATTCAATATGTAAATATGAATATTAAATAAAGAAACTTTATACTTACTTTATAAAGTATAAAGTAAGTGAAGATAAAGAAATTGAATGTCTTGAATAAATATCTTCATCTTTTTTATGAAACATTTTAGTTCGATGAGTTAAACCAGATAGTTATATGAGTGAAACAAAACTGCTCCTCAATTTGCAGTAAAACAAGAAAAATCTCATTCCCTAGGTACAAGAAGAAATTTGAAGTAAACATAAGTTGTTTACCCCAAGATTGAGATTATTTTATTAGTCGTCATATCTTGAAGCGGATGCAAAAGGTCAACTGTATTTATTACTATACTGGGGATCAATCAAAAAGAAGTGGGCAGTTAGGAACACCAAAGTACGCAAAGGATGAGTAATGGAAATAATGTAAGGTATCAAAAAAAAGGATTTTTGCATAAAACTTTGCATAAAACGAATCATAATAAGGGCTTGAAGTTGGTAGAAACGATCAAGCAGTACTTCCCCACGATTCCGATCTAGAGTATGCTACTATTCGCTTATTAAATAAATGACTATCAAGAACGAATTAATCCTTTATTTTCTTTCCTTTTTTTTAGTTTTCAAAAAGAAGAACAGGAACAAGACAAATAGAATGCAATACGATAATAGAATAAAAAAGAATAAAACGGGAATAATAAGAAAATATTTATTTCTTCATACATATGCATATGGGAATTCTTATCATGATTCATTAACTAATGCCAATTCTTTATATTTATGAATATAACGAGTATTTGATTGAAGGATTAAGTTATTGCTGAACAAAGATAAATTTTGATTATTTTAATTCTCATATCATTATAAGGGATGAGATAAATTCGGAAGTGCTTTTTTTTATTATAGCAGACAGAATTTTATTGGTCGAATTGAGGACTCTCCAACCTCCAATTTATCTTTACATTGTATTTACCTAAGGTCCAAGGAGAGCAATAATACTGAACCAGCCTTACCTTACATTTCTTTGTGGCCATAGAGGAGCCGTATGAGGTGAAAATCTCATGTACGGTTTTGGAATAGCGATGGGAGCAGTGATGTTATCATCGACTATAATTATCTAACAGTTCAAGTACAGTTGATATAATTGAGGCACAGTCCAAATATGGTTTTGGGGGATGGAATCTGTGGCGTCAGCCCATAGGGTTTCTAGTTTTTCTAATGTCTTCTCTAGCAGAATGTGAAAGATTACCCTTTGATTTACCAGAAGCAGAAGAGGAATTAGTAGCAGGTTATCAAACCGAATATTCAGGTATAAAATACGGATTCTTTTATCTTGCTTCTTACCTAAATCTATTAGTTTCTTCATTATTTGTAACAGTTCTTTACTTAGGTGGGTGGAATTTTTCTATTCCGTACATATCTCTTACTGAACTTTTTGGAATAAATAAAATGTTTAGAGTCTTTGTAATAGCAATTAGTATCTTTATTACATTAGCTAAAGCTTATTTGTTTCTGTTCATTCCTATCACAACAAGATGGACTTTACCTAGGATGAGAATGGATCAATTATTAAATCTTGGATGGAAATTTCTTTTACCTATTTCTCTAGGTAATCTATTATTGACAACCTCTTTTCAACTCGTTTCACTATAAACTATTCACTAGAAACTATAAATAAAAATAAGAAATTAAGAGAAAACAATAATGAATATTCTATATTCATAACTTATCTCAACCAAGAGAAAGAAACATAAATTTTATTCACGGATATCTATAATATGTTACCTATGGTTACTGGGTTCATGAATTATGGCAAACAAACAATACGAGCCGCAAGGTACATTGGACAAAGTTTCATAATTACCTTATCCCATACAAATCGTTTACCTGTAACTATTCAATATCCTTATGAAAAATCAATCACATCAGAGCGTTTTCGTGGTCGAATCCACTTTGAATTTGATAAATGTATTGCTTGTGAAGTATGCGTTCGCGTATGTCCAATAGACCTTCCCATTGTTGATTGGAAATTTGAAAAAGATATTAAGAAAAAACAATTGCTTCATTATAGTATTGATTTTGGTGTCTGTATATTTTGCGGTAACTGTGTCGAGTATTGTCCAACAAACTGTTTATCGATGACTGAAGAATATGAACTTTCCACTTATGATCGTCACGAATTGAATTATAATCAAATTTCTTTAGGTCGGTTACCCATTTCAATAATTGGAGATTACACAATTCAAACAGTTATGGATTCAACAAATAAAATGAAAAAATAAAAACCCGTTCAAGAACGATTACCAATTACTAAGATTTGGTTTGGAATAAAGTAGGATTAGCCAAATAACTTTATTTTATCTATCTAATGATATTCCTTTTTTTTTTCATTCAATTAGGAAGGTATCATATAAAAAAAGAGTTCCTTTCCTGGACCCTTAGTAAGGTCATGAAATATTTCGACTTATTTATTTATCTTTTATTTCATAATGGATTTACCTGGACCAATACATGATATTATTGTAGTATTTCTGGGATCAGTTCTTATATTAGGAGGTCTGGGAGTAGTATTACTTACCAATCCTATTGATTCTGCCTTTTCATTGGGATTGGTTCTTGTTTGTATATCCTTATTATATATTTCATTGAATTCCTATTTTGTAGCTGCCGCACAGTTCCTTATTTATGTGGGAGCCATAAATGTATTAATCATATTTGCTGTGATGTTCATGAACGGTTCAGAATATTCCAATGATTCCTATTTATGGACCATTGGAGATAGGATCACTTCACTGGTTTGTACAAGTATTTTTTTTTCATTAATGACTACTATCCCAGATACGTCATGGTCCGGAATTTTTCGGACTACAAGATCAAATCAGATTATAGAACAGGACTTAATGAGTAACGTTCAACAAATTGGGATTCATTTATCCACAGATTTTTATCTTCCTTTTGAACTCATTTCTATAATTCTTTTAGTTTCTTTGATAGGTGCAATTACTATGGCTCGTCAATAATCTAATATAATAAGAAATAAGAACTTCCTTTTTTATAATTAAAGAATGAAAATGGATTTAATCTATTTTCTTTCAATCTACTGTGAATATCTTATTTTGTTCTGTAATTCTTCTATTCTACTAGTCAACTGAATCGGTTTAATTTTTGTTCATATTGAAATGAATCGAGATAGATGAGGAATTTATCAATGATGTTAGAACATGTACTTTTTATAAGTGTTTATTTATTTTCTATCGGTATCTACGGACTGATCACAAGCCGAAGCATGGTTAGAGCACTTATGTGTCTTGAGCTTATACTGAATTCGGTGAATATAAATCTCGTCACATTTTCCGATATATTTGATAGTCGGCAATTAAAAGGAGAAATTTTCTCAATCTTTGTTATAGCCATTGCGGCTGCTGAAGCAGCTATTGGGCTAGCTATTGTTTCGTCGATCCATCGTAACAGAAAATCAACTCGTATCAATCAATCAAATTTGCTGAATAATTAGTCATAATTCTTCTATTTTCACATAGAAATCAAAACATAAGACTTTTAGAATATTCTAAATAGAATCTAATAGAATTAGAATTCAATAGAATAGAATATTCTATTATTTTCTTATTTATTTTCTTTCTTCTCTTTTTTCATATATATTTATGATTTAGAGTTAATAACCTATTCTATCACTAACCTAATAACAAACGTATTCATCTGATATATAATATATCATCATATCCTTAATTCTATTTCTATATATCTATATACTAGAATCTTTCTATATTTATATGTATATATGTATATGAATATATATATATTAGTATAGTACATTATATTAAAATGAATTCTAAATTAGAATTAGTTAGAATTAGACTATTTTAGATTCTTTCTATTTGATTTATAGAATTCAAATTCATATTTTCTATATGAATAGGATTACTTAGAATTCCTAGAATTCTACTCAATTCTCAATTGATATTTTCAATTCTAGAAAATTGAATTAAATTAAGACAAAAATATAGAAATTCTATAAATGAAATAAAAATTAAGATCTTATATATTCATAGAAATATAAAAATATGGTAAAATAACCATGAATTGAATTCGTAAACTCACATTTCATGGTTATTGAAATGGAAATCAAAGTATCTTGGCCCTTTCTCATAAACAGATTAGAAAATCTATTGATTCTTAAAATTTTGATAAATCATCGATTCGTCTGGTGTTTACAATAGAAAATATATGATTTATTTCATTTTATGATTTTATTTTCCCAGATCGAAAATCTTTTGTGTTCAAAACTGGAATTTATAGATCCAATGTCACATTCAGTAAAGATTTATGATACATGTATAGGATGTACCCAATGTGTTCGAGCTTGCCCCACGGATGTATTGGAAATGATACCTTGGGACGGATGTAAAGCTAAGCAAATTGCTTCTGCGCCAAGAACCGAGGATTGTGTAGGTTGTAAGAGATGTGAATCCGCTTGTCCAACAGATTTTTTGAGTGTCCGTGTTTATTTATGGCATGAAACAACTCGCAGCATGGGTCTTTCTTATTGATATGTGACAAAAAACTCCACTTGAATCGTTTGATTCCTCTTTACCGACAAAAGCCCGTACTCGAGAAAAGAAAATATATTATCCTTCTCCCGAGCACGGGCTTTTCTGGTCTAATTTTATCTTGTCTTTATCACGAGTTATTTTCCTTGGTTAACAATACTTCTTGTTTTGCCCATATTCGCAGGTTCTTCAATTGTCTTTTTCCCTCATAGGGGAAATAAGGTGTATAGGTGGTATACTCTATGTATATGTATCCTAGAGCTCCTTCTAATGACCTATGTATTTTGTTATCATTTCCAATTGGACGATCCATTAACCCAATTGAAGGAGGATTTTCAATGGATCAATCTTTTTGATTTTCACTGGAGACTGGGAACCGATGGACTTTCCATAGGACCCATTTTACTGACAGGATTTATCACTACTTTAGCTACTTTAGCAGCTTGGCCAGTTACTCGAAATCCGCGATTTTTCTATTTCTTGATGTTAGCAATGTATAGTGGCCAAATAGGATCATTTTCTTCTCGAGACCTTTTACTTTTTTTCATCATGTGGGAATTAGAATTAATTCCTGTTTACTTACTTTTATCCATGTGGGGAGGAAAAAAACGCCTGTACTCGGCTACAAAGTTTATTTTGTGCACTGCCGGAGGTTCCATTTTTCTCTTAATAGGAGTTCTAGGTATGGGTTTATATGGTTCCAATGAACCAACATTAGATTTAGAAAAATTAGCTAATCAATCATATCCTGCAGCATTGGAAATAATACTCTATTTTGGTTTTCTTATTGCTTATGCTGTCAAATCGCCGATGATACCCCTACATACATGGTTACCAGATACCCACGGGGAAGCACATTACAGTACATGTATGCTTTTAGCTGGAATCTTATTAAAGATGGGAGCATATGGATTGATTCGGATCAATATGGAATTATTAGCTCACGCTCATTCTATATTATCTCCCTGGTTGGTGATAGTAGGAATAATACAAATCATTTATGCAGCTTCAACCTCTCTCGGTCAACGCAATTTAAAAAAACGTATTGCCTATTCTTCCGTATCTCACATGGGTTTCATAATTATAGGAATTGGTTCTATAACTGGCATGGGACTTAATGGAGCCATTTTACAAATACTCTCTCATGGATTGATTGGTGCTGCACTTTTTTTCTTAGCAGGAACAAGTTGTGATAGAATACGTTTTGTTTATCTCGAAGAGATGGGGGGGATATCTATCCCAATGCCAAAAATATTTACCATGTTTAGTAGTTTCTCGATGGCTTCTCTTGCATTGCCAGGAATGAGTGGTTTTGTTGCAGAATTCTTAGTCTTTTTTGGAATAATTACCAGCCCAAAATATCTTTTCATGCCAAAAATGTTAATTACTTTTGTAATGGCAATTGGAATGATATTAACTCCTATTTTTTTATTATCTATGTTACGTCAGATTTTCTATGGATACAAGCTATTCAATATTCCAAACTCGAATTTTTTTGATTCTGGACCACGAGAACTATTTGTTTCGATCTGTATCTTTCTACCTGTAATAGGAATTGGTATTTATCCTGATTTCGTTCTCCCGTTATCGGTTGACAAGGTACAAGTTCTATTATCTAATTATTTTTATAGATACTAATTCTTTTTTTAGATTCAATAATAAAGGAAAATGAAATAATTTTCATTAATTGGAAAGAAAGTCTTAGAATTCTTTGACTTTCCTATTTTAACGATTTTTCGTTGTACAATGAAAAAAAAGGAAGGGTTAATTAGAATTGTAATGAGATACATCTAAAGTTTTTGAGAACCATTTGAATAATTCCTCTATTTAAACGGTTCTCAAAAACTCGCACAAATGTTCATTGTGTATCAGACGATTTTTTTATGTATTCTTCGTGTAGTTTATTTTATTCAATTAGATATTCATTGGAATGAACCATAACTATGGAACCCGATTCCTAATAGATTGATCCCAAAATAGCATATCCAAATTAGGATAAATCCTATAGAAGCTACAAATGCCGAATTCGTGCCTTGGTCTTGCAATTTTGGATTTGTTCTAGTATGTAAATAAATTGCAAATATGGTCCAAGTAATAAATGCCCAAGTTTCCTTAGGGTCCCAATTCCAATAAGAACCCCATGCTTCATTAGCCCATACTGCTCCAGAAAGAATACCTATGGTTAAAAAGGTAAACCCTAAACTAATGACACGATAACTCCAATAATCCAAACGCTGAATTAATTGATATTTGTAAAAATTTGGAAATGAGAGGAAAGAAGTCTTTTTTAATACACTTTCTTTTTCGTTCAAATATTCCATATCACCAAAGAAAAACGACTTCCTTAAACTGAAAAAATTCTTGTTTTTCAAAAAAGAATCGATTCTTTTTTGAAATGTAATCACTATAAGAGCAACTGATAATAATGATCCACATAAAAGAGCTGCATAGCTCAATAGCATCATACTGACATGCATCATTAACCACTGAGATTGTAGAGCAGGTACTAATATTGCGGGTTGATGCATTTCAGTTGAAAGACCTGACGTGGCGAAACCTTGGGTAAAAATGGCACTTGGTGCAGTTATTGCGCTTAAATCATTTTTATGATTCCCAAGATACGGAATCATATGAATAATGGATAAACTCCATGAAAGGAAGATTAATGATTCGTATAAATTACTTAAGGGAAAATGTCCCGAAGAAATCCAACGAATAACTAAAAACCCTGTTATAGAGAAAAAAGTAGCTATCATCCCTTTTTCTGACGAATTACGTAATCCTTCGATTTCGTAGACTAATAAGTTCATCAAACGAATCATAATCACAATTGATATGATCGAAAAGGAAATATGAGTTAATATATGTTCTAAGGTCACAAATATCATAAAGAAGAGTCCCTTTTAAATAATTGAAATCGGGGAGGGGATTAAATAGAATATAAAATAAAATATTTTATATTCTATTAGATCTATTGTGTCTATATTATTAATATTTATAGAATATTTATGCCGCCACTCGGACTCGAACCGAGATGCTCTAGCACTGCTTCCTAAGAGCAGCGTGTCTACCAATTTCACCATGGCGGCTTACCCTAAATAATAATAGGAAATTCATGTTGAATTGTCGATATTCAATAGAGTTTAGGAAACAATGAAGAAAGATGCATTTCCATTCATATGGAAATGTTCAATATCAATAATATTGAATTAGCATCTTCGTAAGTTCAGTTTTCATAATCAACTTTTACGTACTAGAAACCTAGCTCTTGTTTATCCAAAACAGTAAGAACTCAATAGTTTCGTTCTCGGTTCGTTCTCGGTCGGGGTATAAAATTCATAATTTTTTTTCTAACGATTTCGAGACCCAACACCTTAGTCTAAAGTATAATGAAATATTCAGATTCTTTATTGTCTATCGTAATTGTGCTTTTCTATTTTGAAAAGCACAATTCATAGGAAAGAAAAAAACATCTCACGAATTCAATATCAATCAATATCAATCTCAATAAATAGAATAAAATAAATAAAATAGAATATAATAGAAATATAGAAAGACTATAAAAAATAGAAAAAAATGAGAAAAAAAAAGAAAATACACAATACTGAGTACTTTGAATCCAGTAGACAGAAAGATTCTTATTTTTCATATTACTTAGCTCTAACTAATATGGAGAAGTGAAATACAAATAAAATACACAATACATTAGTAAAATTGAATCATTTGTCTTCCAATTTAAAAATTGGAAATTTGGAAGTTCTTTGAAACTTGTCAATTAAGATTTTTCCAAGACTTTTTTTTGTCGTACAAAAAAACTTTTTGACTGTCCGGTGGAAACAGATTTAGCTAAAGAAAAAGCTTTTACTGCCTCTAAAGATCCTTTTTTTTTCCAAAGATTTCTACGAATATGCTTTTTTGACATAGAAGTACGTTTTTTTGGAACTGCCATTCAAAAGGTAGGTGACTCATTTTTATCGTTGTATGTGAAAGACATATATTGTTTAGAATAAATTACTCTTTATTAGTCATTACCTATACTTAATACTTAATTCCATAAATTTACCTCAAGAATATCTTAACATACAAATAGAAGAAAAAAGAATAAAAGAAAAAGATTCTATTTTAATAGACAAATAGATTTTTATTTTCTATCTTCATTCTGATATTTGCATAATGTAATAATTACATACGTATTGTATATTTATTTTTTTTTTTAAGGAATATATACAAAAAGAATATACAAAAAAAAGTAATGTAATTCAAATATTAAATATTATTGAATATAGATTCATATAGAATCTAAGATATAATATAAGAGTCATATATACAATATTACAAATATGAATATTTCATATTAAGAATAGTAATAGATACTATTTATCTAATTTATCTAAATAGTAAAATAAAATAGTAAAGTAATAAAGTAAATAGTATCTAAATATATACTATAATAATATATCATGAAGAAAATATAATATGAATAAAAATATATTTAAAAAGTATACAAAGTATATATAAATATATAGAAATATATAATATAGAATAATATAGAATAGAAATTACATAATTTTACATTTTACATAATTAGAATATAATGTAAAGGGAAAATCCAATTATTAAAAATCTCATATGATGTCATATTCTTTCAAAAATATCTTTCTTTTCTAGAGTTTGAAGTTAGAAGTTAATTAATAACTAAGTAAGAAACTTGACTAATTATTTGATCATATTCTTTGATAAAAGTCATAATTCAAATATTTGTATTTTTGTATTTGATCTTTTTCATATTTTTTTCTTATTGTTTTGTTCTTTTCGAGAGAGATCATAATTGGTGAATCGGAAACAATTCTAAGAAAAAAGAACAATTTGTTTTCTTATGGAATATACATATAAATATGCATGGATAATACCCCTTTTTCCGCTCCCAGTTACTATGTCAATAGGATTTGGACTTCTACTTATTCCGACAGCAACAAAAGATCTTCGTCGTATGTGGGCTTTCCTAAGTGTTTTACTACTAAGTATAGCTATGTGGTTTTCGGCCAATCTTTCTATTCAGCAAATAAATGGAAGTTTGACCTATCAATATCTATGGTCTTGGACCATCAATAATGATTTTTTATTAGAGTTCGGACACTTGATCGATCCACTTACTTCTATTATGTCAATACTAATTACTACTGTTGGAATCATGGTTTTTATTTATAGTGACAATTATATGTCTCACGACCAAGGATATTTGAGATTTTTTGCTCATATGAGTTTTTCCAATGCTTCAATGTTGGGATTAGTTACTAGTTCCAATTTGATACAAATTTATATTTTTTGGGAACTAGTGGGAATGTGTTCCTATTTATTGATAGGCTTTTGGTTCACACGACCCATTGCAGCAAGTGCTTGTCAAAAAGCTTTTGTAACTAATCGTATAGGAGATTTTGGTTTATTATTAGGAACCCTAGGATTTTATTGGATAACTGGTAGTTTCGAATTTCGCGATTTGTTCCAAATAGTGAATACCTTGATCCATAATAATGGGGTCAATTCTTTATTTGCTACTTTATGTGCCTTTTTATTATTTGTCGGTGCAGTTGCTAAATCCGCACAATTTCCCCTTCACGTATGGTTACCTGACGCCATGGAAGGTCCCACTCCTATTTCGGCTCTTATACACGCTGCTACTATGGTAGCAGCAGGAATTTTTCTTGTAGCTCGGCTTCTTCCTCTTTTCATAGTTATACCTTACATAATGAATCTCATTTGTTTAGTAGGTATAATAACAGTAATTTTAGGAGCTACTTTAGCTCTTGCCCAAAGAGACATTAAAAGAAGTTTAGCTTATTCTACAATGTCTCAATTGGGTTATATTATGTTAGCTCTAGGTATAGGTTCTTATCGAGCTGCTTTATTCCATTTGATCACCCATGCCTATTCTAAAGCTTTATTGTTTTTGGGATCCGGATCCATTATTCATTCAATGGAACCTATTGTTGGATATTCACCAGAGAAAAGTCAGAATATGGTTCTTATGGGAGGTTTAACAAAATATGTTCCAATTACAAAAACTACTTTTTTTTTAGGTACACTTTCTCTTTGTGGTATTCCGCCTCTTGCTTGTTTTTGGTCCAAAGATGAAATTCTTCACGATAGTTGGTTGTACTCACCAATTTTCGCACTAATAGCTTGGTTCACAACAGGATTAACCGCATTTTATATGTTTAGGATGTACTTACTTACTTTTGATGGGTATTTGCGCATTCATTTTCAAGATTATAGTAGTCTTAGTAGTACAAAAAATAGCTCGTTTTATTCAATATCTCTATGGGGAAAAGGGACACTTAAGAAAGTCAATAGGAATTTCTTTTTTTCAAACATGAATAAGAATAAGGTTTGTTTTTTTTCAAAAGATATATATAAAATTGACAAGAATGTAAGAAGTAAGATACGAGACTTTAGTACTTACTTTAGAAATAGGTACACTTATATGTATCCTCACGAATCGAGCAATACTATGTTATTTCCTCTCCTTGTATTAGTACTATTTACTTTGTTCATTGGATCAATAGGAATTTCTTTTAAGGGAGGAGCAATATATTTGGATATATTATCGAAATGGTTAATTCCATCGACAACCCTTTTTCATCAAAAATTGAATTCTTCTGAGGATTGGTATGGATTTTTGTCAAATGCTTTTTTTTCAGTAAGTATAGCTCTTTTCGGACTATTGATAGCATCTATTTTTTATGGATCTATTTATTCATCTTTCAAAAATTTGGGCTTAATTAATTTATTTTTAAAAAGAGGTCCTAAAAGAATTATTCTGGACAAAATAAAAGGTGTGATATACAATTGGTCATATAATCGTGGTTATATAGATATTTTTTATACTGGAATTTTCACCATGAGTATAAGAGGGTTAGCCGAGCTAACTCAGTTTTTTGATAAATATATAATTGATGGAATTCTCAATGGAATTGGTGTTGCAAGTTTCTTTATGGGCGAAGGGATAAAATATATAGGAGGTGGGCGAATCTCATCTTATCTATTCTTGTATTTTTCTTATGTGTCAATCTTTTTATTCATATTCATTCTTTTCTTTTTCTCTTCTTTCAGTCTTCCCAATTCCCAATTCTCTTGATGGGTCTCCAGATCAGAATCTTCGTAAACCGGGCTATCTTGATAGCGTGCCTCTTTAAAGTGAAATTCATCCCTTGTTTTTTCCTTTCCATTCACTCGGATCTCTTCCGTTTCATCTATTTTGTCCAGATCCTCCTCTTGTTCCTGTTTAGTCTCCTTCATTTCGGAAGTTGTTTCTACATCGCTTTCCTCCTTTCTTTCTCCCCCTTCTTCCGTTTCTGAGGTTTCTTTCTCTTTCAGTTTCTTAGTGACAATAGGCGACGGCATTCTGCCTAAATAGTAGACGCAGGTGATAAATAAGAGAATACTAAAGATTCGAGCTATAGAATTTCTCAATTCTGACACAAGATACTTATTAGATCGAATAGAATGATTTTGCCGTATCCAGAATAATACCAATCCAACCCATTTCATGAATAAAATGTGACCAATTAACCAACCAACAAAACTACTTGTTAAAAATAAAATCTTGTTGTTGCATCGAAACATATAAATGTTGACTAATCTGGCTAACGTGGAACTTGGTAAAATGAAATGGTTGAATAATTGAAAAATTAGATTATTCAGGAATACACATTGAATGCTGAGATTACGCATTGAATTTCTGGTAGTAGATCCATAATCAAAAAAGTTTTTCTGATTGTTCCAGAAGAAATGAAACAAAAGATACGGTAGAACTAGGACAGTTATTGTATGAGGTCTACCCAATGCTAGATGCAGAGGCGCATAATAGATCGATATGAACATCATGAGCTGTCCCGCAATAAAACCAGTTGTTGCTGATACCTCCTTCTCGGTTCCTTCTTCCATAACCCGAGCTCGGAGAAGGAAGAGATAAGAGGGCCCTATGGAGAATGTGGTCAGAAATCCATAATAGAGCCCGACCACAACGACCGAATTTATTATCTTCATGCATAAGGATAATGGATTACCT